ATGGAAGGAAATCAAATTTGAATTTGAAGCAATGGATACAGTTTAAGCTAAGTAATTAATATTCGGTCTCTTAATTAAATTGGAATTGTATTCGGCCCAATCTTTTAGTAAAAGGATTGAGCCGAATACAATTATTGTATATATATTGTATTTTTCTATATTCTAGAAACTTTTTTTGATATCTAGGCAAGATCTTAAATTCAAAATTGAATACTAAACAACTCAAACTTTCTATTATATTATTATTGTCTTGGATCCACAATTAATCCTACGGATCTCTAGGATTGGTAGAATTTCGTAGATTCTTATAAATATTCCGTGGGTTCGGACTATGACTGTGGAAATAAAGTCAAGTATACGAACTCCGTCTACCCATCTTGTATATTGTCCTTTTCGTTCCGTATTTTGCGTTCCGTATTAGAATAGAAACTTATTCGGTCTTCTATTTTCGATTAGACGAGATTCTACGGAAAAAAATTATTCATTTCATAGAATATAAGATATATTTTTCTTTTCTTTTTTATGTAAATTTGACCCGACATGGGAAACTCTGCCTTTTTTTTTTTAATTCAAAATAAAAAAGAAAGTTCTATCATATTTATATACAACAAAGTTATACCATGGATTTTTCCAAAAATTTCTTTCACTTTCAATAGAATACTTACTCATTTTTCGTTACTAATCTGAGTGATTGGATCTAGATGCTTATTCGGACAGGAAATGCTCAATTTTTTTTTCATCGAATGGCTATTCATTTTTTTATTTTTATTTTTTATGCGAATAGGGGGCAAGAAAGCTCTATGAAAAAATGGTCGTTCAATTCGATGTTGTCTAAGAGAAGGTTAGAACACAGGTGTAGATTAAGTAAATCTATGGACAGTCTTGGTCCTATTGAAAATACCAGTAGAAAGGAAGATCCGAGTCTAAATGACACAGAAAAAAATGTTAATAGTTGGGGAAATAGTGAGAGTTCTAGTTACAGTAATGTTAATCCTTTTTTTTGTGTCATTGACATTCAGAATTTCATCTCTGATGATACTTTTTTACTTATAGATAATAAAGGGGACAGTTATTCCATATATTTGGATATTGAAAATCAAATTTTTGAGATTGACAGCGATCATTCTTTTCGGAGTGAACTACAAAGTTCTTTTTCGAATTATTGGAATTCAAGTTATCTGAACTCTCGATCTAAGAGTGACAATACTTATAATGATCGTTCCATGTATTATACTAAAGAGAGTTGGACTAATCACATTAATAATTGCATTGACAGTTATCTTCATTCTCAAATCAGTATTGGGAGTTCCATCCTAAATGGTAGTGACAATTACATTTTGAGTTACATTTTTAATGAAAGTGGAAATAGTAGTGAAAGTTTCAGTAAAAGAACTAGCGCGAATGGTAGTAATTTAACTCGAAGAGAAAGTTCTAATAATCTTGATGGAACTCAAAAATATAAGCATTTGTGGGTTCAATGCGAAGATTGTTATGCATTAAATTATAAGAAATTGCTTAAGTCAAAAATGGGTATTTGTGAACAATGTGGATATTATTTGAAAATGAGTAGTTCAGATAGAATCGAACTTCTGATTGATCCGGGTACTTGGAATCCTATGAATGAAGATATGGTCCCTACGGATCCTATTGAATTTCAGTCGGAGGAGGAAGTTTATAAAGAGATTATTGATTCTTATCAAAAAAAGACAGGTTTAACTGAAGCTGTTCAAACGGGTATAGGTCAACTAAACGGTATTCCTGTAGCAATTGGGGTTATGGATTTTGAGTTTCTGGCAGGTAGTATGGGATCTGTAGTAGGTGAAAAAATCACCCGGTTAGTTGAATATGCTGCCAATAAATCCCTACCCCTTATTATAGTATGTGCTTCCGGAGGGGCACGTATGCAAGAAGGAAGTTTTAGCTTGATGCAAATGGCTAAAGTCTCATCTGTTTTATATGATTATCAATCAAATAAAAAGTTATTATATGTATCAATCCTTACATCTCCTACTACTGGTGGGGTGACAGCCAGTTTTGGTATGTTGGGGGATATAATTATTGCCGAACCTACCGCCTACGTTGCATTTGCGGGTAAAAGAGTAATTGAACAAACATTGAATAAGCCAGTACCTGAAGGTTCACAAGAAGCCGAAGCTTTATTTCATAAGGGTTTATTTGATCCAATCGTACCACGTAATCTTTTAAAAGACGTTCTAAGTGAATTATTTCAGCTGCATACCTTTTTTCCTTTGAATCAAAATAAAATCGAGGATTAAAGTTAATTATTTTATTTGTGTCAAAAAATATTTTTTTTTTTGGAATCGGAATCAAAGGAAAAACCGGAAGAATGGTGGTTTTGGGTTGGCGATGTCCTAATTTTGGAATAAAAAAAGAATTAAAAAATAGTTTTTTTTTGGATCTTTCGAAATTTTCTGTGAATCTTTATTAACAATACCTCTTGGATCAGACTCTAATGAATCAATTGGAAATTTAATTTAATTTCTAAGAAACTCTCTATTTTCTTGAATTTAGTAATTTAGTAGAAGCAAAAGAAAGAATACTAGAATAATGAATAATAAAAAAAGAAATAGAAAGCGATAGTTCTACATTCTTTGTACTTATTATATACTTTCTATACTATACTTATTCTATAGAATTAGAATTCTAATTAATTAATTAATATAATAACATAATAACAAACAAAAAACTAGAACAAACAGGTACAATTCAAATTTATAGTAAATTGAGGTAATAACTATGAACTTTCCCTCTATTTTTGTGCCTTTAGTAGGCCTAGTATTTCCGGCAATTGCAATGGCTTCTTTATTTCTTCATGTTCAAAAAAATAAGATTGTTTAGATCTTCTGGTTCAAATCACATTTATCAAGACTTAGACTTGAATCATAACACAGATATCTATTTAGGAGAATGGTATACCGCGTGATTTCTTACGAATATAAATGCAAGAGCCCTTTTGTATGTGGAAAGATGACGACATAGGGGTAGATGTTATTATTTTGATCTAACTATTTTTTTTCTAATTTAAATAAAAGTGAAACAAATATGACATTAGAATAGGACTAGTTGATGAGAGTTCCATCGGAAACAAGACAGAGTAAGGAAAGTACAATTCATTTGAGGTATTCTTTCAATTCAAATTAAATGTAACCAGATCTAGTATGAATTGGCGATCAGAACGTATATGGATAGAACTTATAAAGGGATCTCGAAAAATAAGTAATTTCTTCTGGGCCTTTATTCTATTTTTTGGTTCATTAGGATTCTTATTGGTTGGAATTTCCAGTTATCTTGGTAGGAATTTGATATCTTTATTTCCCCCCCAGCAAATTCTTTTTTTTCCACAAGGGATCGTGATGTCTTTCTATGGGATCGCGGGCCTTTTTATTAGCTCATACTTGTGGTGTACAATTTCGTGGAATGTAGGTAGTGGTTATGATCGATTCGATATAAAAGAGGGAATAGTATGTATTTTTCGTTGGGGATTCCCTGGGAAAAATCGGCGCATCTTCTTCCGATATCTTATAAAGGATATTCAATCTATTAGACTAGAACTAAAGGAGGGTATTTATACTCGTCGTGTCCTTTATCTGGAAATCAAAGGCCAAGGAGCCATTCCTTTGACTCGTACTGATGAAAATTTGACTCCACGAGAAATTGAACAAAAAGCTGCTGAATTGGCTTATTTTTTGCGTGTACCAATGGAAGTATTTTGAAAAATGAAGTGGTTCTGCCGCGTATTCATCGACAAGAAAGAATTGCTTTGTTTAGATTTTTATCAATTGCAATATCCGGAAACACCCCCCTTTTTTTTATTTCTTCATTCGAATTCGAAGTAGACTCTTTTTCTATTTCTGTATTCTTTCACCATTCAAGGAATAATTATCAAATCACAAAAAACAAAGAATAGATTTATGGATTCGATCCATTGGAATAGAATTCATGTTTGATAGAAATATTAGATCGCATAAAGTCGACGAACACGATGGATTCATTAACAATTTATAGATGAAAAAAAAAAATGGAAAAAAAGAAAACATTTATTCCTTTTCTATTTCTTGTATCTATAGTATTTTTACCCTGGTGGATCTCTCTATCATTTCAAAAAAGTTTAGAATCTTGGGTTACTAATTGGTGGAACACTAAGCAATCAGAAACTTTTTTGAATGATATTCAAGAAAAAAATCTTCTAGAAAAATTCATCGAATTAGAAGAGCTCCACTTGTTGGACGAAATGATAAAGGAATACCCGGAAACACATATACAAAAGCTTCGTATAGGAATCCACAATGAAACGATTCAATTGATCAAGATGCACAATGCGGATTGTATTCATATGATTTTGCACTTCTCGACAAATTTAATCTGTTTCCTTTTTCTAAGTGGTTATTCTATTCTGGGAAATAAAGAACTTATTCTTCTTAACTCTTGGGTTCAGGAATTCCTATACAATTTAAGCGACACAATAAAAGCTTTTTCTATTCTTTTATTAACTGATTTATGTATCGGATTTCATTCGCCCCATGGTTGGGAACTAATGATTGGCTCTATCTACAAAGATTTTGGATTTGCTCATAACGATCAAATTATATCTGGTCTTGTTTCCACGTTTCCAGTCATTCTAGATACAATTTTGAAATATTTGATTTTCCGTCATTTAAATCGTGTATCCCCATCGCTTGTAGTGATTTATCATTCAATGAATGACTGAAAAGAAGAAAAAAAGTATACGCATAAAAATTCAATTCTAATTTCGAATTAGAATGTTTGTTACTTTGTACATAATCAAAGCATTACAAATATTCTTTCCTCTTTCTATTTCTACTCATCTAAAACGAGGAGTTCCTCCCATATTCCAGTAATATTCTATTATTTAAGTAAATTCAGTTTTCAGTTAAAATAAAAAAATATTTAGCAGAATCGTGGATAGGGAACTATACTAGCAACCTACCCAATTTATTGTAGAAATTTTCGGAATCAAC